ATATTTCTCTTTCTAACCACACAATTACTAGTACACCTATGGTGATTCCCAATACAAGAGTCAAAATAGGGATAAGCATCCATATGATCCCATAGACCTCTTTTAAGGATTCTAATCTGGAAAAAGAATTGATATCTTGTACTTCTGTTGTATCCATTATCATTTCAACGATCAACTTCTCCCATAATGATATCTATACTACCCAGTATCGTCATAATATCAGCCAATTTCATTTTTTTAACTAACTGAGGAAGAATTTGCAAATTGATAAAACCCGGCGGGCGAATTTTCCATCTCCAAGGAAAAACACTTTGATCTCCTATCAGAAAAATTCCCAACTCTCCCTTTGGGGCTTCGACTCTCACATAAAGTTCTTGTTTCGACAATTCAAAAGTAGGAGAAGGTTTTTTACTAATGAATCGATATTCAAAATCATTCCATTCGGGATCCCTTACTCTATCAAAGCATCGGATTTCTAAATTCTCATAGGGCCCTCCCGGAATTCCTTCCAGAGCCTGTTGAATAATTTTTATAGATTCTGTCATTTCACTTATTCGTACTAAATAACGAGCTAATGAATCTCCTTCTTTTTGCCATTGGACTTCCCAATCAAATTCGTCGTAACACTCATAATGATCAACTTTACGAAGATCCCATTGTATTCCGGAAGCTCGTAACATTGGTCCTGATAAACCCCAATTTATTGCTTCCTCCCCACCAATAATGCCTACTCCCTCAACTCGTTCTAAAAAAATAGGATTCCGTGTAATAAGTTTTTGATATTCAGCAACCCCTGTTAAAAAATAATCGCAGAAATCCAAACATTTATCTATCCAACCATGAGGTAGATCAGCAGCTACTCCTCCGATACGAAAATAATTATGCATCATTCTCATACCGGTGGCAGCTTCGAATAGATCATATACTAATTCTCTTTCTCTGAAAATATAGAAGAAAGGGGTTTGTGCACCAATATCTGCCATAAAAGGACCAAGCCATAACAAATGAGAAGCTATACGACTCAACTCCAACATAATTACTCTGATATAGCTGGCTCTTTTAGGTACTTGAATATTTGCTAACTGCTCTGGTGCATTTACGGTTATTGCTTCTGTGAACATAGTAGCTAAATAATCCCAACGTGTTACATAAGGAAGATATTGTATAATTGTTCGGTTTTCCGCAATTTTTTCCATTCCTCTGTGTAAATAACCCAATATTGGTTCACAGTCAATAACATCTTCACCGTCTAGAGTAATGATGAGTCGAAGAACACCATGCATTGATGGGTGGTGAGGACCCATATTTACTATCATGAGGTCTTTTCTTGTAGCTGGTACATTCATAGGTTTTTCCCCGATTCATTCTTCCGTGAATTGCTGAAAACAAAAAGAAATTCATTCAAATTCAATATCTAATAAATCAAATAATTAATAATTAAAGCTCTGCAAATTAATGAGTTTTTGGCTCTCGAATATCCAAGTGACTAATTAATTCTTTATAACGTACTCTATTTTTCTTTGACAAATAAGCCAGTAGCCGTTGACGTTTTCCCAGAATTTTCCGTAGACCTCTCTGAGATAAATAGTCTTTTCTGTGTAATTCCAAATGTGAAGTCAGTCTTCGTATCTTATTGGTGAAACTGAATACTTGAAATTCAACAGACCCCCTGTTTTCTTCTTGCGAAATAACCGAGATGAATGCATTTTTTATCATAAAACAAAAAATTTTCCCCCTCTTTTTTAAAGATATGAATTTTACCGATCAGTAATAAAAATCCCCGTCATTTTGATCTGGTATACCGAATTTCGTTATGGACTACTAATTTTATCAAATAAAATTAATCAACGATTAATTCAACTTTCAATTTGATTCGTATAGGGATACAAAAGGATGGCACTCGGAAAAGATAATAATTTAGTAGACCTAAAATAATAAGATTCTCTTGATTCATTTATAGATCTAATTGATACGCCATTGAATTAGTATCATGTATCAGAATGGAATGTAAGACAACGCATGTGTGCATCTGTTTGCTTTCATATACCAGATATGGTACAGGATATATATAGGAAAAATGAACTATCACCGAATTTTTAATTGTGGATACATATGTATCCTTACCGTACTGAAACGACTGCCATTATTGGTATCAAACCAATAGCGATTCATACAAGCTAAATCTTCTAATCGATAATTGGGCCAAAGAAAGAACTTTAATTTAATTAATTTATTTTGATCTCTATCAAGATGTTTGCTTTCATCCAAAAATTGACCACAGCTTTTTATGTTGTTCACATTGCAAAATACTGGATTTCTATCTATATCATTCCTATTCATTGAATTGAAACAAATTAGAATTCTCAATTCTCTCCGATGTCTAGTCGATAAAATATTTTCAGGAACAAGAAGCAAATCATAATGATTTTTGTCGCTACTGCCAGTTATCCTTTGATGTCTTGCAATGGATTTATCAAAATGATTCTTATCAACATATCCTTTTTCTCGGCATCTTTGATTAGTTTGGTGCTTACTCTTATGAACCAATGAAATACTTATGGTTTGATACATAATAAATTGTCCATCATTTTTTATAAACAGACGAACTGGTTCGATAATTAATATTCCCCTTTTCATCAATTCTGTAAGAGTTAAATCCTTATGGATCAGCATTATACCCAAACTCATTTCTCCCCTTTGAATAGAGGATATAGCAATTTCTGATGGATTTATCAGTCTAAGCAGGAGACAGTATACTTTGATATTATTGAGTATTCTTTCATTTAAAGAACCCTCCCATCTCAATTGAAAACGCAAATGCCTTTTTAGGAAAAAATCGAGTTCTGCTTCCATATTGCTTTTGTATTTCTTTTTCTTTATACGTTTTTTTATGTCTGATCCTACATAATCTTCTTCAACACCCTTTTCTTGGTTTGAGATAACGGCTCCAATATCCCCTTGGATTGTGGGTTCTTTTTCTTCTTGATTTTGATTCTCTAATTCAAGAGATTTTTTTTCGTTCGATGGTATAAAAAGATCCCCTTTTTGTTTTTGCTTTCCGTTGATGTTTTTATTTTCACTAACATTTTCAGTTTCAGTAAAATTTAAAAGAAGTAATTTGATCGGTATGACCCACGGTTTTATTTTATATGCATTATAAAGTAACACAAATTCTGAGAAGAACCAAAATTCCAGATTCGATATGGGACGACTTAGTATTTCTTCATTCATTCCCATCCAATCAAATCTTTTTTTATTGGATGATTTTATTTCTTGATCTTGATGAATTGTGAGATAAAAAAGGTCTTTCTTATCAATTTTTTCAATTATTTGATAATTCCTAGTTTTTTTACTATTGGTACCAGTATCGATATCGATCCAGGACTCAATATCGACTTTCTTTCTAAGACAAAAATTTAGAATTCTAGAATCAAAATATTTTCTATCCGGACTTTTCTCCATATCCATAATATCAGCTTCTCCTAGAGAATTTTTAATAAGGATACCTACCATCATATCAAATAATTTGTGTTTACGTGTGTTATAATTATAAGAAATCTTTTGGTTATTATTTACTTGTAATGGCAATCCATAAATATATGAGTTCTTATTATCTTCATAATTAACCGATTTATATGATAAAAGATTATATCTATAGTGTTTTTTAAAATTCTCTGTTTTATTTTGTAATGAGTCTACTTCATAATTATTTTCTTTTTCGTAATGAATTAACTGGTCTTTTTCATATGAATCCCATTTTTTTAAATCTTTATTTTGAGCCATACAACGTTGATTAACTCTGTTTCGCCATTTTTGCGGTACTAATCTAGACCATCTAATCCGAGATAAATCGTATTGATAATGACCCCTTAACCAGTTTTTCCATTGATTCATTCCAGAATTCCGAAGTTTCTTATGTCTTAATTCGGAATGTCCTTGTGCTCCAAAATAATCCTTTATTTCATTCTTAAGAAAAAGAGATGTTCCGTGATATTGAATGACAGATCTTAACTTATACAAGTTAATAACTTGGGTTTGTGATAATTTGTAAAATACATATGCTTGTGACAAGGAGGATAAATCAAAAAAAATCTGTGAATTCTTATTAATATTACTAATATTAGAAATATTAGAAAGTGACTTTATAAAGTGAATTGTATTTTGATTTGTTTTATCAATTCTTTCTTGATTTGCTTCATTATTGTAAATGTATTTATCAATCGTTTTTTTTGTTGATTCAAGAAAAAGTTGTGCATTGATCTGGGGAATATTAATGATACATAGAAGGATATCTATGTATATTCTTTCAATGAAAAATTTTATAAAATAATGCGATTTACGGATTAATCGAGTATTTCTTCTTTTTAATATCTGCCAAAATTTTTGGGGGGATTCTAGTCTTTTAGACTTATGACTTTTTTTGTTAGGACTAATATTTATCTCTGGAGTTAGAAATTCCTTTTTCTTGTCTTTTGTAATTTTTTCTATTTGATTTCGGATTGTGCTTGTTCTATCAGTCAGATCTTTCGTTTTTTTTTCTATCAGTGAATAGTTTGTCCAATCCATAGATCGAAATTGAATAGACGATTCATGAATAATCCGATTACTATTACTGATTATAAAATCTTTTTCTTTTTTAGTTTCACTCGATTCATATACTTCTCTCAATCCAAATAATTGAATTGGATTTATTTTTGAGAGTATTCTTTTTATAAATAGAACACTTTTGATAACCCATTCTTTTATTTCTTTTGCGACCGTTAGAAAAAATTTTGTTTTTTCTTTTAAAACTCTTAGAACTCCAAAACAATTCTTTTTCAATTTTCTAATTTTTTTTCCGAGTTCTTTAAAAATGGGTTCAAAAAAGGAAGGTTTTTTTCGGGGAGAACCAAAAGGCAGTTCAGCTTCCATTCCCCAAACTGTTAAAAAACAAAAATCATCTTTTTGCCTTTTCTTTGTCATTGGATCTCTATGAGGGGATTGTAGTTTAGACCTGCGCC